CAATTATGATCTGGAAGTCGATCCGGGGCAAGTGTTCGGATCTATTATGACATATCTGTGAGGCGCTTAACGGACCTTTTTAATCTTATAAACCCTTTTTCTTGGCTTTGAATTGACTCAAAAACCATTTTTTTTGCGCAATCTAGTGTATTCATATCTCAATTATAAGTTACTAAACGGAACTACTTTATACTTTATGTCTTGCATGCATATAACATAGTAATGTGACTCTATTCCGTACTATTCAAAATTTGGCGAGAAGTAATTACTAAACTAAGAGACATCTCAGTATTTATATTTAGTTATTCGAAGGTTTTTTTATTAGTTTTAAAAGCAGAAACTAAAAAGATTCTCTACTTTAATCTGTATATCGATTTATCTGTATATCGATCTGTATATCGTTTATTCCTACGAAATATTAGACGAAATAGAACGATCTTTAGAAGGGATATAATGAAATTCTTTGATTGGTTCTTCCCAGAAAAACGATCCTTTTTAGTTATTTGACGACCGATAGGGACAACAAATAATTAATTATAACAAATAGAAATAGAAAAAATTAGAAATAAATAAATATAACAGTGTTCTTATTCAAACCGCCTTGTAATCTTCAACCAATTCTGTGCTTCAATATAATTGCCAGGAGTAAGCGCTATAGCTTGTTTCCAATACTCGGCGGCTTGATCGAACCAAGCCTCCGCAATTTCCGAATCCCCTTGCTGAACGGCCTGTTCTCCCCGGTCAGAATAGGGGGTAAATTCCTTCCCTTAGAACCGTACTTGAGAGTTTCCGACCTCATACGGCTCAGCGGTCAAATTCTTTTGATGTAATCTATCGTATCTAATTGAATGAGATTTCTCATAGATATATCGAGATCCCTTTTTTTTCGAGTTAACCAAAAGAAAGAGGTTAATTACATGAGTTTCAAACTAAAAATTTTCTTAATAATCAGTTTTATCTTTTCTCCCACCTTCAGAACAATAAAGCATAAGCATTTTCACTATCATTAGAATTTTCTGTAAAGGTAACTATCTCGGTTTCATATATAAATTTATATAGAATCTTTGAAAAAGACCTGCCTTCATAAGAAGGAAAAGACTTACTATCTTTGGGATCTGATGCTACACCGCTGCTCAATACCTTAGGGGATCCACTTTATTACATAAGTTGATTCCTAACTTTTATCTCATATCATGACATAAATAAGCAGTTCTTATTGTATCGGACCAAAACCTCGCGAATTGATCTTTACGGCGCTTCCTCTATCAATTAGATCCTTTATCCATAGAATAAAGTATTTAGGCATACCTATTTCTTCATATTAATATTTCTACTTTAATATGAAGTTTATTTCTTTACTACAGCTGATAAAAATCGTTGTTTTGAACAATACATATGTAGAAAGCCTACCCCTTTTTTTTTTTAGTATTTATTAACGGATTTCTTCTTTCTTTCCCTTTTTTTATTTCTATAGTGGAGATAGTCGCACGTAATGACAGATCACGGCCATATTATTAAAAGCTTGTGGTAAGAACGGGTTTCGCTCTAGTGCCCGAAAATAATATTCCAACGCTTTTGTATGTTCTCCGTTCCTTGTATGGATAAGGCCTATGTTATAGAGTATATAACTTCGATCATAAGGATCAATTTCCAGTCGCATAGCTTCATAATAATTCTGTAAAGCTTCCGCATAATTTCCTTCGGATTGAGCCGACATCCGTTACGGTCGTCATTCGATTCAAAGAATCTCCGTTCCAGAACCGTACGTGAGATTTTCACCTCATACGGCTCCTCCTTTATGTGCATAATGAAAAAAAGACATGGAATCAAAAAAGATTGTAAAGATTTTCATTATAAACTGAGCGGGGCTGGTGTTTTTACAAGAAATCTCTAGCCAACCTTCTTGTAAAAGATCTTTCCTTAACATCAAGCATGTTGGTATTATATTAGATAAAAAAGGCGACCCCAACAATTTCTTTGTCTTCAACGCCCTTAAATTTGCAGGAATTAGTCACTTCAACAGTCTTCGATGGTTATACGGGTATCCAAAATACGAACGAGATGGATGTTTGTTGTCCCAACCATTCTTGTTAGTCCCGATCCTGATAAGTAAAGGGAATCATTTCTAACAAAGTTTTCGTGTGTTGATTTCTAGGGGTAGTGCTTCTTCCCCTATGCCTCCTATTGGTACTAGTGGAGTAGGGTTAACTTAACCTATAGGTGTAACCTTTCGCTCAATACTCTAGAATCGACAATTGAAGCATCTGAGGCTGCATTAATCGGGGATACACGATAGAAGGGGTTGCTTTATTTACAAACTTCACCTTCAACAAGCGTAGATTTTTTTCAATAATTTTTTATTCCTATTCCGAATAATTAAATTAATAATAATGTTGTCTTTCTCTTAAGACTGAGAGCGGTAAAAAAAAAAAAATAATAATCAAATCGCACCATCTCTGTAATAGGTGAATGCCTCTTTTTCTCCTGAAGTTGTCGGAATTATTCGTAATAAGATATTGGCTACAATTGAAAAGGTTTTATCAATAAAATTTCCATTTATCCCAGATCTAGACATAGGTGTATTAATCCATTCTATAATTTTTTTAAATTTCCTTTCGTGAGAAAATGATCCCACAAACAAAGGAATTGTACAGTACGAAATAACGTAAAAATGGATTCATTAAAACAAAAAGACGCCCTTGTTACTCAAATTGTTTATTTTTGACAGGAATCAATAAAAAATAAAAAATATTTGAATCCGATTAGATTTCATCCAAATGTAGTAATAGAAAAATGAAGGGAACTATTCCGATTTCATTGAAGTTGAAGAATCAAAAAATTTTTCCTAGAGATTCGGATAATTTGAGAAGTTTTGATTCCAAAGAGGAAAAAGAGTCGAATAATAATTCGATGATTAAAATGGAATACCGTCCGTTTTGTGTTGTGTGTATAGTGGGTATACGCATACAATCAAATATAAAAACCCGAAGGGCGGTTCATGAATTTAGAATAAATCTATGGGTTAAGAGGTTAAGTAAGGAATTCTTGTTGAAAAATCGAAAACAGGAAAGGGATTTTAAAATTTTTATGAAAATGGAATAATAGTTTAAACTAAATGGAATCGTGGTATAAAGGTAGCCATTAAACATAGTCTAAAAAAATAGATCGATCGGCGGATTCGTTCCAATTGAGTGATTTAATCCGGGATAATATATTTTATTATAAAGATAAAGGGCTGATATCTTCGCAAACATGAATAGATATATATCTTTATTTGAATTTTACAATTTTTTTCATAAAAAAAATTATCTTTATCCCGAGCCTCGGAGGAAGGATTTATCTTTGATGAAAAGTTTTATACTTTTAGAGTTACATTTTTATAGTGAAAATGGAATGTACATACCTATAAAAAATTAATATAAATGACTCACTATTTACTCGGTTTTTGGGCCATAATCATTATGTAGGAGAGATGGCCGAGTGGTTGAAGGCGTAGCATTGGAACTGCTATGTAGACGTTTGTTTACCGAGGGTTCGAATCCCTCTCTTTCCGTATCCTTCACCAAATTCATCAATGTTACTGGCCACAATGCATCAAATAAGAATGGATACTCCAACAGCTAGCCCATGTCTTTTCTTTGATATGGATTCTTTATTCCTAATCCTAATTTCTGTGGTACGAAAATACTGGACAAAATGGACAAGGAATTAAAATCCCCTACTGATCTAGAGATCCATTAATGAGAGAAAAATCCCCGGACCAAACCCCTTAACTTAACTCAGTCCCTTTACTTAAGCGAAAAAGGGTGCAAAACTGGCCGAACCCTATATTATTTTAGTTAGGGTTAAGTCTGACGAGAGTAATATTCTACAACTAGTAATTCATTTATTTTCAAACCGACCCATTTACTATCTATTATTTGATTGACTAATCCTTTATATTGTAATGGGTGAAGAGTCAAATGTTTTGGTAATTCCTCCGGGGGGGATGAATCAATATGATTTTGAATCAGAACCTTAGATTTTTGCTCATCTCTCACCGTAATAATATCTCTGGGTTTGCATCGATAACTTGGTATATCTACTATCCGACCATTAACTAAAATATGCCTATGGTTAACTAATTGGCGGGCTTGAGGAATAGTCGAAGCCATACCCAATCGAAAAAGGATGTTATCCAAACGCATTTCAAGTAATTGTAGTAAAACCTGACCTGTTGACCCTTTGGCTTTTCCGGCGATACGAACGTATTTAAGTAATTGTTGTTCCGTAAGACCATAATGAAAGCGCAATTTTTGTTTTTCTTCTAAACGAATACGATATTGCGATTTTTTGCCGGGGCGCGATTGGGTTCGAAGATCGTTTCCGGCTCTAGGCTTTTTACTAGTTAGCCCTGGTAAAGCCCCCAGACGGCGTATTTTTTTGAAACGAGGTCCTCTGTAACGCGACATAAAGACTCCTTTTTTTTATGAAATTTCATAAACCAAAATTAAAACTAAACTAAAAGATGATAAATGAAGCGAAATTTACTGAATTATTACAAAGAATAATTAGAGGAATTGTATCAATATCCGGACCTTATTGTATAGAAATATTATATATATAATTGTATTATATAAATAATATTTCTAAAAAAAATTGTATTATATAAATAAAAAAGAAAAAAAAAAAAAACAAATGGAGAAAAGCCGGCTATCGGAATCGAACCGATGACCATCGCATTACAAATGCGATGCTCTAACCTCTGAGCTAAGCGGGCTCGCATAGTATAAATTGTACACGTATACTAATTTAGTAAACTACTGCTACTAAGATCTTAACTTTTTATTCTTAGCTATTTCATAAGAAATATGATATAAATGTAAAAAAATTCAACTATAGAAACGAATAAGAATGGAAAATCTAATTTCCAAAAACATTTCATTTTTATCTATTAATTTAGATCTATTTCTCAAATATATGTTTATCAATAATAAATATCTTAATTTGTTTAATTAGATACTAAGATTTTTTTAGTATATCCATATTTAATTTACTATTTCTTTTTTATATAGTTTTTTATTTTTTTTTACTATAAAAAAAAAATAAAAAAAAAAACTATATTATAAATAAAATATTTTAGTACTTAGTTTTATATTTCTATATATTTTGTTATATTTCTAATTTGAAATAGAATTTGGTAACTAAAGTTAGTAATATAATCTAGTAATTAAGTTCTAGTAATTAAGTTAGAATCTTATTCTATATTAGTATCGTATAATATATTAAATTTTTTAAATTAATATTTTTATTTATTAATAATTTTAATTATTTAATTAATAGAATTTTAATAAAATTAATTAAATTAATTAAAATATATATTTGAAATCGAGAATTTAGAATTTATATAATAAAAAAGAATTTCCTATTTCATTAATATTCATTGATAACTCATTGATAACTAATTCGAAATTAACGAAATAATTAATTGATTAATTATATCCATTCGATTAGTTATGGCTATTAATGAAATTTGAAATTACTAAATTGCCCTTTGTCGTTTTTTTTATTATTTCTTAGGGTCTTCCCTAAGAAAAGGATAAAAAGAGAAAAGTGCAATCCAGATCATAATGAAACATTCCTACGGTTTCATTCGGAAAGGCGAAACCTAAAGACGAAAAAAAAAAAAGAATCGACCGTTCAAGTATTCAAAATTGAACACTAAAAATGATAGAAATAGGGACATGTATAAGTATAATATCATGTATTAAGTATAATATATATATTATAATAGATATATATATGTGGTATATATCTATATTTAATTTCTGATTGGACCAAGTATGGTTTACAATAGAGATGAAAGAAGATAGATACGAAATCAAATAGGAGCAAACACTTTTCAATACAGGAATCGATATCTAATGAATTCCACGGTTCCAGCATAATAAAAATAGAAATGAACGAAAAGGGGTAAACGGCATCATGATGTGATCATAATCACATCACAAAAAAAGGGGGGATATGGCGAAATTGGTAGACGCTACGGACTTAATTGGATTGAGCCTTGGTATGGAAACCTACCAAGTGATAACTTTCAAATTCAGAGAAACCCTGGAATTAAAAATGGGCAATCCTGAGCCAAATCCCGTTTTATGAAAACAAACAAGGGTTTCAGAAAGCGAGAATAAATAAAGGATAGGTGCAGAGACTCAATGGAAGCTGTTCTAACAAATGGAGTTGGCGGCATTGTGTTCGTAAAGGAATCCTTCCATCGAAACTTCCGAAAGGATGAAACCGATGAAACCTATATACATATGTATACTTACTGAAATACTATCGCCAAATGATTAAAAATGATTAATGACGACTCCAACCGGTTCTATAATTTTTATATATCTATTTAGATATCTATTTAGATGAAAAATAGTCGTTGATCAAATCATTCACTCCATCATAGTCTGATAGATCTTTTTAAGAATTGATTAATCGGATAAGAATAAAGATAGAGTCCCATTCTACGTGTCAATATCGACAACAATGAAATTTATAGTAAGAGGAAAATCCGTCGACTTTAGAAATCGTGAGGGTTCAAGTCCCTCTATCCCCAAAAAGACCTGGTTGCCTCGTTGCCTCCCTAATTATTTATCTTCTCATTTTATTATCGACTCGAAATTGGTTATGTTTCTCAGTCATTCTCACTCTATTCTTTCACAAACCTATCCGAGCAGAAAAATATTTTCTTATCACAAGCCTTGTGTGTGATATATATGATAATGATACGTGTACAAATGTAAATCAGCATCTTTGAATAATGTGTTAAATTTGGATAATTAACAATCCATATCATTATTTGTCCTGTATTGAAACTTACAAAGTTTTATTTTTGAAGATACAAGAAATTCTACAAGGGCCTGGATATTACTTTGTAATATCTTTTCGTTTTTTTAATTGACATAGACCCAAGTCCTATATTAAAATAAAATGAGGATGATGCGTCGTGAATGGTCGGGATAGCTCAGCTGGTAGAGCAGAGGACTGAAAATCCTCGTGTCACCAGTTCAAATCTGGTTCCTGGCACATGAGGAATTTGTATGAGTATATATTCTACAAATTAATTGATATGGGTCGACATCCATATTCAGGATTATAGTATAGATCATGATACATACTTATCCATCTAAGTGTCGTAGATATACCCCTTAATGTAATGTAATTATGTTTTATGTATATAAAACAGGCAAAAGAAACGATGGGTATTGTGTATTAAAGTATACAAAAGAAACGAATTCTATTTTGTTTCCTCTTCTTTTTTTATTTGTTCGTGTCTCCGCCAGTTCAAAAAAATGTTACTACTTCATACATATTCGAAAACGATTGCTTAGTTGAAAGACCAAAAAATAGAGTCTAGGAGAGTTGAAGGGCGGGAATATCCAAGATTCATCTCGGATACTCTACGAATAGAATACGACCCTCTTTCATTTCCTTATATTTTTAATATTCTATTTTTTCATTTCCTCC